TTTGGATAGAATAATGGTGATAGTGATGATAATAAAATGGTAGGATAACAAATTAATAGAATAAGATTGGGCGAGAATTAGAATAGCAGGATACGACATAGTGTAGAGCAGAATATTTCTATGGTGGTGGTGTAATTAGTGTGTAGTGAGTTTATTTATGGTATAATAAAGTAATGTTTGATAGTAATGTAATGTCATGGTGAAGTGTAGTGTAATATAAATTGTTTTATTAATATATTGTATATATTGTATATTGTAAAAAATAATAATAGTGATGTCAGGATTGTGGTAATATTTGTATATAAATTTAGTGAAAGATAACAGTAAAGTCAGGACTGAATTTTTATGTTTTGGAGTTTGATGTCATGGTTGTGTTTTGTAGAAAGCTACGATAGTTTTAGTGAGTACAATAATTGCGGTAATGGCAATAAAGTGGTATGGGAATGATATGAATAGGTTACAGGTAAGATAGGTAAGGTAACAAATTAATAGAATAAGATTGGGCGAGAATTAGAATAGCAGGATACGACATAGTGTAGAGCAGAATATTTCTATGGTGGTGGTGTAATTAGTGTGTAGTGAGTTTATTTATGGTATAATAAAGTAATGTTTGATAGTAATGTAATGTCATGGTGAAGTGTAGTGTAATATAAATTGTTTTATTAATATATTGTATATATTGTATATTGTAAAAAATAATAATAGTGATGTCAGGATTGTGGTAAAGTAATTTAATAGTATATGATGTTAGATAGATATAATGGGTCGTATATTTGTTGGTGGGGAGGGTTGATGTGTATTAATATAAGATTGTTTAGTGTTTAGATATTTTTATTCTCACGTGTATCATAGCTAGCATTTGTATCGGTTTAGTTGTTCTCGGATTTAGGGGTTTGACGAGAAGTAAGCGGCTACTCAGGTTGATGTTAGTTTTAATGGGGGAGGGGGGGTTTAAGATTAAGTATAATGTCTTCTTTGAAATTAAAATTAAGATTTGTTGAATTTTGTAATAGGTTTAGTAAAAATATATGTCCTACAAGCATTAATTAAATAATACCATATCACATCTTGCATGACCAATCAACTTGAACGAAGGTCCAGTTTCATTTAGTCGGCAGGTATCAGTTTTATGTGGGTCTGAAAGCAAAGAGAATAAAAAACTATTGTATGCATTTAAGAACAGTATATGTCAGGTTATAAATCCAATGTATAGAACACACTGACCCCGGTGCAACCAGAGGCCTCTTAAAAGGAAACGAATGACCAGCGCTTAATGTTATATACCTGAAAGAGTAACCAGAGGCAAGTATAAATCAGTTATGTACGTCATCATTACAATGAGCTTGAAACTGGTAATTTAGTATCTTACTTACAAGGGTTGCTTATTTCTCGTGATCAGTTAAATTAAGAAATAACCTAATACTGTAACTATATCCATGTATTTATCCAGGGTATCGATTAGAGATTTAAACTTATGTTCCAGAATCATTAATCTAATATCACCTGTGGTGTTTGTATTATAAGAATTTATATTATTATCTTATTAATATGTCTTTAATAAAATTAACTAATAATATTACTAGATATGCTAGGGGTAAAAAAACGTATGCAAGATAATACATAGGGGGGACATGCGGGAATTTCTCTACTGGGCACGGGAGAGATATATAGTTATAATTTTATCAGAAGATAGTTTAATGGAAAATCCCTGCTTTGGGGGCAGGGGAAGAAAGTTTGTCTTTCTCTTTTGATTATTCTAGGAAAGTTGAGGTTTTTCAATCTTTGGTTTACAAGACCAATGCTATATGTTAAGCTACTAGAATATTTTGGGTGTAGTATTTTGTTTTCGATCATTCCTGTTACGGGTATGAGAATTAGGAAGGTTATGAAGTATGAGATAGAGGCTGCTTGACCAATAGTGATGAATGGATCTTCGACTGGTTGGTTTCCAATTCATGTAAGTGTTAGTAAGTTGGCTATTAGGTATCAGAATAGAATTTGGCTTAGGGGTCGGAATGTAATTGAGCGTTGTTTTGATGTGTGTAGGATTGGTGTTAGGAATAGTATTAGGATAGAGAGTAGGAGGGCAAGTACACCTCCTAGTTTGTTTGGGATGGATCGGAGGATTGCGTAAGCGAATAGGAAGTATCATTCTGGTTTAATGTGAGGAGGTGTTGATAAGGGGTTGGCTGGTGCAAAGTTGTCCGGGTCTCCAAGGAGATTTGGGGAAAATAGTGTTAGGGTTAGTAAGATAGTTAGTATTAAAACTATTCCTAGTGAGTCTTTGTAGGAGAAGTATGGGTGAAATGGGATTTTGTCGGTGTTTGAGTTTAATCCTGTTGGGTTGTTTGATCCGGTTTCATGTAGGAAGAGTAGGTGTACAATTGCTAGTCCAATAATAGTAAAGGGGAGTAGGAAATGTAGGGTGAAGAATCGGGTTAGGGTGGCGTTGTCTACTGAGAAGCCCCCTCAGATTCATTGTACTAGGGTGTTACCGATGTAGGGGATGGCTGAGAGTAAGTTAGTGATGACAGTGGCGCCTCAGAATGATATTTGGCCTCATGGTAGGACATAGCCTATGAATGCGGTGGCTATGGTTAGGAGTAGAAGGATGATTCCTGTGTTTCAAGTTTCTTTATATAGGTATGAACCGTAATAAAGTCCTCGGCCGATGTGAAGGTAGATACATATGAAGAAAATGGAGGCTCCGTTAGCATGTATGTTTTGAATAAGTCATCCGTATTGTACATCTCGGGTGATGTGGGTTACTGATAAAAATGCTAGTGAAGTGTTTGGGGAGTAGTGTATTGCTAGGAGGATTCCTGTGATAATTTGTAGAATTAGGCAGGTGCCTAGTAGTGATCCTAGATTTCATCAGGCAGAGATGTTGGGGGGGCTTGGTAGGTCAATGAATGAGTTGTTGATAATTTTTAATATTGGATGAGTTTTTCGTAGATTTGTGGTCATTAATGTTTTTGTAGTTGAATACAACGATGGTTTTTCAGACCATAGGTCTTGGTTGAAGTCCAGGTAAGAATTATGATATATCTTATGTTTTTATTTGGGTTTTGTTTTGTTTTTTGAATAGCGGGTGTTTCTTGTAGTTTTTCTCCTTACTATGGAGTGTTTAGTTTAGTTTTGGGTTCAGTTTTTGGGTGTGGGATGTTGGCTGGGATGGGTGGGTCTTTTATTTCTTTGATTTTGTTTTTGGTTTATTTGGGTGGAATATTAGTTATTTTTGCGTATTCATGTGCATTGGCAGTTGAGCCTTATCCTGCTGGTTTGGGGATTTTGGATATGACTGTTTATGGGTTGTGTTATTTGGTTTCTGTTTTATGGTTTATGTTAACGGATTATTCTTGGTGGGATGTAGAAGATTTTGGTGATAGTACTGTTGATGGTAATGGGTTGTTTGTTGTTCGTTTGGATTTTAGCGGGGTTTCTTGGTTTTATGGTCTTGGTGGTAATGTGCTTTTGATTGCTAGTTGAGGGTTATTGTTGACGTTGTTTATTGTGTTAGGGCTGGTTCATGGGTTGTCTCGTGTAGTGCTTCGTTCAATTAGGTTAGGGTAATTAGTAGTAGTAGTAAGGCTGATAGGGTGAATGAGGTTATGTAGATTTTGATAAGGCCTTTTTGTGATGAGGAGATGAGCGTGATTGGGGTGATTTGTGATTTGATTAGGCCTTTTGGGCCAACGTTTTCATATCAGGATATGTCAATTAAGTGAGTTGCAATGTTTTGGCTGAATTTTAGGTTGATTATTGGGAGTAGGCGGTGGGTGAGGATGTTGAAGTAGGCTAGGAGGTTGGAGAGGTTATAGATGTTATGGGGATTTTTGGTTATTTTGTTGGTTATTGTTGTTAGTTCTAGAGCTAATAGTAGTCCTAGGATTGTTACTGTTAGTGCTATGGTTTTGATGTAAATTGGTATTGTTGTTGGCAGGGTTTTTAGTGGTATAGTGTTTAGTGAGATGATTAATCCAACGATGATGCTACCTACAGCTAGGCGAGTAATTGGGTTGGTGATTGTTGGGTTATTTTCGTTTAGTAGTGTTGGGGGGTGGTATCGGGGTAGTCCTGTTTGCACAAATGTTGTGATTCGTAAGCTATAGATAGCGGTGAATGAGGTTGCGGTTAATGTTAGGAGTAGGGCTCAGGCGTTTAGATATGATGTATTTATGGTTTCAATGATGGTGTCTTTTGAGTAAAATCCGGTTGTAAATGGTATGCCCATGAGTGCTATACTGCCGATGGTAAAACATGAAGAGGTAATTGGTAGAGATTTATGTAGTCCTCCTATTTTTCGAATGTCTTGTTCGTTGTTAAGGTTGTGGATGATGGAGCCGGAACATAGGAAGAGCATGGCTTTAAAGAATGCGTGTATTGAGATATGTAGGAAGGCTAGTTGTGGTTGGTTTAAGCCAATGGTTACTATTATAAGGCCTAGTTGACTTGATGTAGAGAAGGCAATAATTTTTTTGATATCATTTTGGGTAAGGGCGCAGAATGCTGTAAATAGGGTGGTGATGGCTCCTAGACATAGGCAGATTGATAAAGCTGAGTTGTTTGTGGTTAGAAGGGGGTGTACTCGAATAAGTAGGAAGATGCCTGCTACAACTATAGTGCTGGAGTGTAATAGTGCTGAGACTGGGGTTGGGCCTTCTATGGCTGCTGGTAGCCATGGGTGAAGGCTAAATTGGGCTGATTTTCCTGTTGCAGCTAGGATGAAACCAAGGAGGGGAAGTAATGGAATGGGGTTGGTGTTGGCGATGATGAATATTTGTTGTAGTTCTCAGGTATTTGTATTTATTGCTAATCATGATATGCTGAGGATTAGTCCAATGTCTCCTATGCGGTTGTAAATAATGGCTTGTAAGGCTGATGAGTTTGCCTCTGTTCGTCCATGTCATCAGCCAATTAGTAGGAAAGATATAATTCCTACTCCTTCTCAGCCAATGAAGAGTTGGAATATGTTGTTGGCTGTTATTAGGATTATTATAGCTATTAGGAAAATTAATAGGTATTTTAGGAATTTTGTGATATGTGGATCTGTAGATATATATCAATGGGTAAATTCTAGAATGGATCATGTAATATATAGGGCAATTGGTATGAATATTATTGAGTATTGGTCGAATTTGAAACTTATGGTAATGTTGAATGTAGATGTATGTGATCAGTTAAGGTTGGTTGTAATTGATTCGATATCTGAGGAGATGAAGATGATTAATGGGATTAGAGTAATGAAGAATGCTGTCTTCACAGCTGTTTTTGTTTTTATGGTTATGTATGTGGATGTTATTAAGGGTAGTGTTAGTGTAAGTAATGTTAGGAGGAGTATAGAGTTTGTTAGTAGGGTCATTATACTTTTACCTGGAGTTGCACCAAGGGTGGTTGGTTCCTAAAACCAGTGGATTACTACTATCCTTTAAAAGTGAGAGAGCTGAGGGGTTAATTTCAGGTATAAGAATTAGCAGTTCTTATGTATGTTACTCTCTCGGTTTATAAGGGGGTTTTAACCTCTATTTTTAGAGCCACAGTCTAATGTTTTTTTAAACTATATTAACAGTAGAAGTTTCCTCAGATTAGTTCTGGTTTTATTATTAGTAGAATTGTTGGCATAATGTGTAGTATTATGAGAAGATGTTCTCGTGTGTGAGTTGGGGAGATTGTTTTCATATATGATGGGGTTTTTCCTCATTGTGTTGTAATTAGTATGTATAAGGTGTAGGTTGCAGTAATTAGTATTCCTAGCCCTGTTATTAGGATGGTAATATTTGATCAGTTAAATAGTGAGGTAATGATTGTTAGTTCTCCCATTAGGTTGATGGTTGGGGGTAGGGCTATATTAGTTAGGCTGGCCAGTAGTCATCATAGTCCTATTAATGGTAATAATAGTTGTATGTTTTGAGTGAGGAATAGTATTCGACTGTGGGTTCGTTCATAGTTAGTATTTGCTAGGCAAAACAGTATGGACGATGTTAAACCATGGGCGATTATAAGTGTAATGGCACCGGTGTGTGATCATTGGGTTTGTGTTAGTGTTGCGGCAATGACTAAGCCTATGTGGCTAATAGATGAGTAAGCAATTAGTGATTTTAGGTCTGTTTGACGTAGGCAGATTGAGCTAGTTATAATTACTCCTCATAGGGCTATTACTGTAAATGGGTACGATAATGTTTTTGATAGTGGGTTTAGCGTTATTGTAATGCGAATAATGCCGTATCCTCCTAATTTTAATAGTACTGCTGCTAGAATTATTGATCCTGCAATTGGGGCTTCTACGTGTGCTTTTGGAAGTCACAGGTGTAATCCATATAGGGGTATTTTAATTATGAAGGCAATTAATAGTGCGAATCATCATATTGAATGGGCCCATGAGGTTATTATGGTGGGCTGGTTAAGTTGTATTGTATAGGTGGATAGGGTACCATTTTTGGTTTGTATATATAATAGGGCTACTAGTAGGGGTATAGAGCCGATAAGAGTGTAGAATAGGAAGTAGGTTCCGGCGTTTAGTCGTTCTATTTGATTACCTCAACGTGTAATAACTACTAGTGTTGGGATTAATGTGGCTTCAAATATGATGAAGAATATAATTAGTTCTGTGGTTGAGAAGGCTAAGATTAGTGAGGTTTGTAGGAGAATGATGGTGGCTGCGAAGGTTCGTTTTCGTGAAATTGGTTCTATAGTTAGATGGTTTTGGCTGGCTAGGATTATTAGTGGGGAAAGTCAGCATGATAGGATAAATAGTGGGGTTGAGATTTGATCTACTGCCTAAATAATAGTTGGAGAATATTGTTAGTTCTATGGATGGTTTAAATAGTTGTAGGCTTAAAAGAGTGACTCCAAAGCTATGGGCTAGTGTGGTAGATCATAGTTGTTTTGGTTTGCAAAATGTGATTGTTGGTAGTAGTAGTACTATTGGGACGATAATTTTTAGCATTGTAATAGATTTATGTTTCGTAGGAAGTTTGATCCGTGGGTTCGTGATGATGCTACTAGTAGTGATAGGCCTATGCCTGCTTCGCAGGCAGAGAAGGATAGTACTAATATAGGGATGAGTATAGATGAGGAGATTTGAAGTTGGATGGACCATATTGACAGGGAGATAAATAAGGTTAGTATTATTCCTTCAAGGCATAGTAATGTTAATACTAGGTGGGTTCGATGTAATGAAAAGCCTATAATGTTGATAATGAAGGCGGAATAGCAGCTAAAGTGTGTGAGGGTCATTTAATAGCCGTGAAGTAAATCACGATTTACTAAGTCGAAATTAGTTGTCTTGTTATTGGACGAGCTATTTTATTCTGCTCATTCTAGGCCTCCGTAAGTTCATTCGTAGGTAAGGCCTAGTGTTAGTAAGAATAGAATGATGAAAGCATAAATAAGAGAATGGGTTGGGTGGGGGAGTTGGATGGCTCATGGTAGTGGGAGTAGAAGTGCAATTTCTAGATCGAATAGAAGGAATAGGATTGCTACTGAGGAAAAATTGGATTGAGAATGGTAGACGAGCAGATTCTAGTGGGTCAAATCCACACTCATATGGGGTTGGTTTTTCATCATTTGATGGAGTTAGTGTAATTCAATAGTTTAGTAGGGATAGGATTATGGAGATGATCAGGGAGATGGTTGTAACTAAGATTAGTACATTCAGTACTTTTCTTTAGGGTTAACTAAAACTTAGTGATTGGAAGTCACTTGTACTGTTATACTAGAAAAGTATGAGCCTCATCAGTAGATTGATACATATAGGAATAGTCATACAACGTCTACAAAATGTCAGTATCAAGCAGCTGCTTCGAATCCAAAGTGGTGGGTAAAGGTGAAGTGGTATTTGATTTGTCGTAGTAGGCATACGGATAGGAATGTTGATCCAATGATAACATGTAATCCGTGGAAGCCTGTTGCGACAAAGAATGTAGAGCCGTATACACTATCGGCGATTGTAAAGGAGGCCTCATAGTATTCTATGGCTTGTAATGTTGTGAAGTATAGTCCGAGTAAGATGGTAAGGCTGAGGGATTGGATGGTTTGGTTTCGGTTGGCTTCTATGAGGCTGTGGTGGGCTCAGGTGATTGTTACACCTGAGGCTAGTAGAACTGTTGTGTTTAATAGTGGTACTTCGAATGGATTTAGTGGGGTGATTCCTGTTGGTGGTCAATATCCTCCTAATTCTGGTGTTGGAGCCAGGCTTGAGTGGTAGAAAGCTCAGAAGAATCCGATGAAGAAGAATACTTCTGATGTGATGAATAGGATTATACCATATCGTAGTCCTTTTTGTACTGGGAGGGTGTGATGTCCTTGGAAAGTTCCTTCTCGCACAATATCTCGTCATCATTGGAATATTGTAAGTGATATAATGGATAGGCCCAGGGTTATTAGTAGTATTGAATTATAGTGGAATCATATTGCAAGTCCTGAAGTTATTAATAATGCTGCTGTTGCACCTGTTAGTGGTCATGGGCTTGGGTCTACTATGTGGTAAGCGTGTGTTTGGTGGGCCATTAGATGTTTTCTTGTAAGTAAAGACTTAGTAATAAGACAAATACGTAAGCTTGGATTATGGCTACTGCTAGTTCTAAAATTGTTAGTAGGATAAGGGTGGCTGTAGTTAGTGCAGATAGAGTTATTGTTGTTTTTACTAGGGCTAATACAGAGGTGGAGGTGAGTTGGATTAATAGGTGGCCAGCTGTTAAATTGGCTGTAAGTCGGATACCTAAGGCTAGGGGTCGAATAAATAGGCTAATTGTTTCGATTAGGATGAGAGTTGGGGAGAGTAGAGTTGGAGTTCCTTCTGGTAATAGATGTCCTAATGATGTTGTTGGTTGGTTTCGAAAGCCTGTGAGTACTGTGGCTATTCATATTGGGATGGCTAGTGCTATATTCGTGGAGAGTTGGGTAGTAGGTGTAAATGTGTATGGTAGTAATCCTAGTAGATTAATTGTTAGGAGTAAGGTTACTAATGATGTTAGGATAATAGATCATTTATGTCCTGTTTTATTAATGGGTAATATTAAATGTTTTGTAAGTGAATTAATTGCTCATGATTGTAGGGTTGAAAAGCGGTTGGTTAGTCAGCGGTTATTTTGTGTTGGGAATATGATTAATGGTGTAAGTAGGGCTAAGGTAATGAGTGGGAGTCCTAGGATTTGTGGGCTTATGAATTGATCAAATAGTGCTAAGTTCATGGTCAGGTTCATGGTTTTGTGTTGATGATTTTATTTTTATTATTTTTGTTAGGGGTGTTTGTTCGTAAGTAGGATAAGATTTTTGGCTGAAGGATAATGTATGTTAGCCATGTGGAGAAGAGAGTTAGGAATCATGGGTCTGGGTTTAGTTGTGGCATATCACTAAGGAGGGTGGGAAGTCTCTTTTCTAGCTTAAAAGGCTAGTGCTATCCTATATTAGCTTCTTAGTGTTTAGATTATGATAGTATTAGTGAAGATCAGTTTTCGAAGTGTTTTAGTGGGACAGATTCTACTACGATTGGTATAAAGCTATGGTTGGCTCCACAGATTTCTGAGCATTGTCCATAGAATACTCCTGGGTATAAAGTAGTAAAGGTTGATTGGTTTAGTCGTCCTGGGATTGCATCTACTTTTACACCTAGTGATGGGATTGTTCATGAGTGTAAGACATCTTCAGCTGAAATTAGTACTCGGATAGGAGACTCTGTTGGTATTACCATGCGATGGTCTACTTCTAGTAGTCGGAAGTGTCCGCTTGGGAGGTCTTGGGTTGGGATTATGTAAGAGTCAAATTCAATGTTTTCGTAGTCGGTATACTCGTATGTTCAGTACCATTGATGTCCTATGGTTTTAATTGTTAAGTGTGGATTGTTGGTTTCGTCTATTAGGTAAAGAATTCGTAGGGATGGTAGTGCGATGGTGATTAGTACGATGGCTGGTAGGATGGTTCAGACTATTTCTACTTCTTGGGCATTTATAGTGTTGATATATGTTAATTTAGTAGTTATTATTAAGGTGATGGTGTAAAGTACAAGAGTGCTGATTAAGAATACGGTTATTAGGGTATGATCATGAAAATGGAGTAGTTCTTCTATAACAGGTGATATTGCATCTTGAAATCCTAGTTGTAATGGATGTGCCACTAAGTCGTATAGGGTTTAATCTATAATTTAACCTTGACAAGGTTAGGTAATATATTTTACTAACGTCTTAAGAAGGAAACATAAAGGTTGTGTAATTGGCTTGAAACTAATTTGAGAGGGTTCGATTCCTTCCTTTCTTGAGATTGTACGTGGGCAGGTTCTTCGTAGGTGTGGTATGGGGGGGGACAACCGTGTAGTCATTCTACGTTGGTGGGTATAGGTCCTATTGTTATTTTTCGTTTTGAGGAAAATGCTTCTCAGATAATAAATATTATTATGATTACCGCTACTAGGGAGATTAAAGATCCGATTGATGAGATAGAATTTCATAGGGTGTATGCATCTGGGTAGTCGGAGTAGCGTCGAGGTATTCCAGCTAGGCCTAGGAAATGTTGTGGAAAAAAGGTTATGTTGACTCCTGCAAATATTACTGCGAAGTGGATTTTTGTTCAGGTTTGATGTAATGAGTATCCAGTGAGAAGTGGGAATCAGTGGGTAAATCCTGCTATAATGGCGAATACGGCTCCTATAGAGAGGACGTAGTGGAAGTGTGCTACTACATAGTAAGTATCATGTAGTACGATATCTAAGGATGAGTTAGCTAGTACGATGCCTGTGAGGCCGCCAACGGTAAATAAGAAGATGAAGCCAAGTGCCCATAGTATAGGAGTGTCTCATTTAATTATGCCTCCATGTAGAGTAGCTAGTCAACTGAATACTTTTACTCCTGTTGGGATAGCAATGATCATTGTTGCGGATGTAAAGTAAGCTCGAGTGTCTACATCTATTCCTACGGTGAATATGTGATGGGCTCATACAATGAAGCCGAGAAATCCGATGGATATTATTGCTCAAACTATTCCTATATATCCGAATGGTTCTTTTTTGTTGGTATAATAAGTAATAATATGTGAAATTATGCCGAATCCTGGTAAGATTAAAATGTATACTTCGGGGTGGCCGAAGAATCAGAACAAGTGTTGATATAGGATTGGGTCTCCACCTCCGGATGGATCGAAGAAGGTTGTATTTAGGTTTCGATCTGTTAATAATATGGTGATGCCCGCAGCGAGCACTGGTAGTGAGAGTAGTAATAAGACGGCTGTAATAAGCACTGATCATACGAATAGAGGTGTTTGGTATTGTGATATGGCTGGTGGTTTTATATTAATTGCTGTAGTAATAAAATTAATAGCTCCTAGGATCGATGATACGCCTGCTAAGTGTAAGGAAAAGATAGTCAGGTCTACGGAGGCGCCTGAATGAGCTAAGTTTCCAGCTAGTGGTGGATATACGGTTCAGCCTGTGCCTGCGCCTGCTTCAATTCCTGATGAGGCTAGCAGTAGTAGTAGGGATGGTGGTAGGAGTCAGAAACTTATGTTGTTTATACGTGGAAATGCTATGTCTGGTGCTCCAATTATTAATGGTATGAGTCAATTTCCGAATCCGCCAATTATGATTGGTATAACTATGAAGAAGATTATGACGAAGGCATGGGCTGTAACAATAACATTGTAAGTTTGGTCGTCTCCCAGGAGAGTCCCAGGTTGGCTTAATTCTGCGCGGATTAATAAGCTTAATGCTGTGCCCACTATTCCTGCTCAGGCCCCAAAAATTAAGTATAAGGTGCCAATGTCTTTATGGTTAGTAGAAAAAAATCAGCGGGTTAGAAACACAGGTAAGATGGCTGAATGTTTAAGCGTTAGGCTGTAGACCTTTTTATAGGGGTTTAATTCCTCTTCTTATCAAATCCTGTAGTGAAGTTCACGCCAAATTGCAAATTTGGAAATATACTTTTATTGGTGTCGGGGTTTTCCCGCTTTTTGTAGAAGCGGGAAAAGTAGGCAAAAGCCCGCTGGATTGGGTGTTTAGCTGTTAACTAAGTTTTTATGGGATCAAGGCCCATTTGTCTAGTAAGGCCTTAGCTTAATTAAAGTGTTTGAGTTGCATTCATGAGATATAAGGTAGAGTCTTATAGGTCTTATCAGAAACTAAGAGGGTTTTGTCTCTTGTTTGAGGCTTTGAAGGCCTCTGGTTTTGTAAATTTAATCCTAAGTTTCTAGATAATGGTTAGTAGGGTGGGTGTAATTGGAAGTAGAGTGATAGATAGAGAGGCTATTGGGGCAAGATAGTGTTTTTGGTTAGTTTTGTGTCGTCATTGTTGTATGTAATTGGTAGAGTTTGGTGGTAATGTAATGGTTGAATAATATGAGATCCGTAGGTAGAAAAATAGGTTGAGTAGGGAGAGAAGGGCTATTATAGTGGCAATGATGAGTATATGTTGTTTAGTTAGTTCTTGAATAATCAGTCATTTGGGCATGAATCCTGTTAGTGGAGGTAGCCCTGCTAATGACATAAGGGTTAATATTATTATAGCATTTAGTATCGGGAGTTTTGTTCATGATGTTATTATTGTGGAGATTTTGTTTGTTTCTAGAAGTTTAATTATTAAGAATATTGTTGAGGTTATAATGGTATATGTATAAAATGTAAGCATTGTAAGTTTTGGGGATAGAGTAAGGATTGTAACTATTCATCCTAGATGGGAGATAGAGGAAAATGCTATAATTTTTCGTAGTTGGGTTTGATTAAGTCCGTTTCATCCCCCTACAGTGGCAGAAACTAGACCTAAGGTCAGTATTAGTGGTGTGTTTATGGATTGAGTGGTTATTACTAATAAGGAGAGTGGTGCTAGTTTTTGTCAGGTAGTTAAGATTAGGGCTGTTATTGTAGTGCTTCCTTGAAGCACTTCTGGTAGTCAAAAGTGAAATGGGGCTAGTCCTAGTTTGATAGCTAAGGCTGTGGTGAGAATTGTGCATGAGATGTTGTTAGATATTTGTGTGATGCTTCATTGGCCTAGTGTTCATGCATTAATGATGCTGGAGAATAGAATTAGTGTTGAGGCACCTGCTTGTGTTAAGAAGTATTTGGTGGCGGCTTCAACTGCTCGTGGGTGATGTTGTTTGGCAATTAATGGAATGATGGCTAGGGTGCTGATTTCTAGGCCTGCTCATGCTAGGGCTCAGTGGTTACTGGAAATTGTTAGTACAGGGCCTATGATTAGGCTTACTGTGGTTATTGCGGTTGTGTATGGGTTCATTAGTATAGGAAGGATTTAAACCGACATTTTCGGGGTATGGGCCCGAGAGCTTGATTTAGCTGACTTTACTAGAATGTAGTATAATGGGAGTATAGGGAGTTTTGATCTCTCTGGTGTAGGTTCAATTCCTATTTTTCTAGGAGACGAGAGGGGTCAACCTCTATTATTCACCCTATCAAGGTGATCCTTTGGTTCAGGCACGTATCCTATAGTATTGGTGGCAGCCCTGATAGGGCGATTGGTATTGAAATGTGTCATATACATAATGCTAGGGTAATTGGGAGAAAGTTTTTTCATAGGAGATGTATTAGTTGGTCGTATCGAAATCGTGGGTAGGAGGCTCGGATTCACAGGAATCCTGTTGATAGTAGAATTGCTTTTGATGTAAGTGATAGGGAGAATAATTCTGGGGTGTTGTTGGTGTGAGCAGGGTTTAGGAATAGGATTGTGGTTAGAGTGTTTATTATTAGGATGTTTAAGTATTCTGATATAAAGAATATGGTAAAGGATCCGGCAGCGTATTCAACATTGAATCCCGATACAAGCTCGGATTCGCCTTCAGCTAGATCGAATGGTGCTCGATTGGTTTCGGCTAATGTGGAAATATATCATATTATTATGAGTGGTCAGGAGGAGAATACCAGGTATATTGGTTCTTGTGTTACCATAAATATTTGTAAGTTAAAGCCTCCTGAAAAAAGGGTTAGGGAGAGTAGGATGAGTGCTAAAGTTACTTCGTATGAGATGGTTTGGGCTACTGCTCGTAGAGCCCCTATTAGGGCATATTTTGAGTTTGAGGCTCAACCGGATCATAGAATTGAGTAAACTAATATGCTGGAGATAGAGAGTAAGAATAGGATGCTTAGATTAAAGTCGGCTAGTGGGAATGGAATTGGAAGTGGGAGTCAGCTTAATAGGGATAGTACTAGGGCTAGAATTGGAGATAGAATGAATAGGATAATTGATGAATTTAATGGGTAGTTTGGTTCTTTAATGAATAGTTTTAGTCCATCTGCTATTGGTTGTAGTATTCCGAACAGTCCTACGGTGTTTGGGCCTTTTCGAAGTTGTATGTGGCTTAATATTTTTCGTTCAGTTAGGGTGAAGAAAGCTACGGCGATTAAGATTGAAGTTATATATGCTAGTGGGGCAATGAAGTTAGATGTTAGTATTTTCATAGTTGGGAAGGGGAATTGAACCCCTGAATAAAGGGTTTAGGCCTTTTGCATTCATACCTGGCTCTGCCACCCCAAAAAACCCTTTTTTAGGGTTTGTAAGATTATTTGGTTTAAATTATTAGTTGAGTTATTTTCACTAATGTAAGAGGTAAGGCTTGTTTTTAATATTGGCCTTGTCTTTTCGGTCCTTTCGTACTAGAAAAGGCTCCAAGTTTATAGATAGAAACCGACCTGGATTGCTCCGGTCTGAACTCAGATCACGTAGGACTGTTAATCGTTGAACAAACGAACCCTTGATAGCTGTTGCACCATCAGGATGTCCTGATCCAACATCGAGGTCGTAAACCCCATCGTTGATATGGACTCTAGGATGGGATTGCGCTGTTATCCCTGGGGTAGCTTGGTTCGTTGATCAAATGTATTGGATCGCTTTGCCGAGAGCACTTTGAGTTGTGGTTCTAGGTTTAAGTTTTTCGGAGGTTTTGTTTTGCTCCGAGGTCACCCCAACCAAAAAGTAAAGGTCAAAATGCTATTTGGTATAGTGCCTGTTAGGCAGATGTTGGTGATAGTTGACTTTATATTTGAAGTTCCACAGGGTCTTCTCGTCTTATAATGTTATTCCTGCTTTTGCACGGGAAGATCAATTTCACTGATTATTTGTAAGAGACAGGCGGAGCCTCGTTTGGCCATTCATTCTAGTCTTTATTTAAAAGACAAGTTATTACGCTACCTTTGCACGGTTGGGATACCGCGGCCGTTTAACAGTGTCACTGGGCAGGCATTACCCCTAATACTTGTGTTTTGCTAGGGGCTATGTTTTTGGTAAACAGTCGGGCTCGTTTCATTTGCCTAGTTCCTTTTACAAATTTTAATCTTTCTTGTGTGCGCTCCTGTGTTGGGTTAACAGTTTGGTTTATAGGGTATTTTAAGTATTATTGGTTTTATAATGTGACTGGTTAATAATCAATAGTTTGTCTGTTTTGATTTAAGCTAGCGCGTTAGAGAAGTTCTGTCTTCTTGTTACTTATTTTAGCATTAGTTCTTCTATTAGGGTAGAATGGCTCAATGTTATTTGGGAAAAAAAGTTAATGTTGTTATTTGTGATTGGTAGAGCTTTGACGCTTTCTTTGGTGGTGGCTGCTTTAAAGCCTACGGTAGTTGTGTTTTAGGTGTTTTGTTCTCCATTTTAGGTTGATGTCCTATTTCAATTGAGCTGTACCCCAATTGAATATATCTTAAACTTTTCTTTTTTACTTTAGAGTGTTTGGTAGAAGGTTTAAGGTTGAACTTAGATTCTTTTATTGAGCAACCAGCTATCTCCAAGTTCGTTAGGCTTTTCACTACTACTTAAGGGTCTCTCCACCCTTTTGCCACAGGGATGGATTATTGCCTTATTGGGCTGCTTTTAAGTAGCTCACTTGGTTTCGGGGTCTTAAACTTCAGGTCTCTTTGCTTGGGTAATGCTGGCTAAACCATGATGCGAAAGGTATAAGGGTTGAGCTTTGCTTTTTTGGGCTTGTGGGTTATTTCATTGTTTTTCATCGTTCCCTTGCGGTACTATCTCTGTTGCTCCAATTATCTTTTCTATCTCCTATACTAGGATGGTGAGGAATGTTTTGATTTATTTTGGTAGGATAATTTTGTTTTGTTGTATTTTTATTATTATTGGGCTAGATTTTCTGCTCAGAATAGTCTTGTTTTGATGGACATTTTTCAGGTGTAAGCTGAGTGCTTTATGGGTTAAGCTATATTCTGGGTGTTCCAAGTACACCTTCCGGTATACTTACCTTGTTACGACTTACCTCCTCTGTTTGCTTGTTGCGGTTTATTTATTAGTTGGGTTGTTTGAGGAGGGTGACGGGCGGTGTGTGCGTACCTTAGGACCGGCTTAAATTGGGCATTCTGATCCCTATTTACTGCTAAATCCTGCTTATAGAACTTGTTTCATAGTTCTTTCCGTAAAATATTTCTAATTTAGAAAATGTAGCCCATTTCTTCCATCTCAGTAAGCTACACCTTGACCTGGCTTGCTAGCTGTTATGCTATTTTGCTTACTTTTATGTCCTTCATAGGGTAGGCTGGTGACGGCGGTATATAGGCGGTATTGGCAAGAGATGGTGAGGTTGATCGTGGATTATCGATTATAGAACAGGCTCCTCTAGGGGGGTTTAAGGTACCGCCAAGTCCTTAGAGTTTTAAGCGTTTTGCTCGTAGTTCTCTGGCGGATATTTTTGTATGTTAAATATCTGAGTTTATGGCTGAGCATAGTGGGGTATCTAATCCCAGTTTGTGTCTTAGCGATCGTGAGTTCAAATAATTCTGTTATATTAAGGCTATTTTCATATTGTAATAATGGGTACTTTTACGTATGACGGTTGAGTACGGGGTTCTCCTTAATTTTTTGGATAGTAGTTTTAGTCACATTTTACGCCGGTTTGTTGTTAGTTTGGGTTTCTTGTATAACCGCGGTGGCTGGCACAAGATTGACCAACCCTCTTTGCTATGAACTAAGTCAAGCTTGCGCTTATGGCTTAATTTTTATCACTGCTGAAGGTGCCCTTGGGGGTGTGGCAGGGAAGCTAGATGTTTTGGGCTATCATGGTGTGCCTGATATCAACTCCTTTTATCGGGGGATATGGGTTAGGGTGTTTTCACTGGTGTGCTGATACTTGCATGTGTAAGTTTAGTAAAAAATAACAGTAAGGTTAGGACCAAATCTTTTTGTTTTTGGGGTCCGTCGCCGCCCGTTCTGGCGGGTTCGGAGCCACGCTTTGCGGCAAGCTACAATAACTTTAATGAGTAAAATAATGGTAATAAAGTGGTATGGGGATGATGTAAATAGGTCATAAATAAGGTGAATAGTAAAATGTAGCGCTGAGGGTAGTAGGAGTAAGAACTCGAGTAGATAGCATGACAATGCTAGGGTGCAAGATAGTATGAAGCAAAGTGTCTCTGTGATAGGAATATAGTATGTTAAAATGGTGTGGTGTAATATTAGTAGTATAACTAGTGCGGTGATGATGTTACACAGGAGTAGGATGATGAGGGCGAGGTAGTAAAGTATTTTGCCAATAAATGAGAGTGTTTTGTTAAAAAATGATATTATATTATACAGGTATTTTTTAAAAAATAATAATAGTGATATCAGGATTGTGGTAATATTTGTATATATAAATTTAGTGAAAGATAATAGTAAAGTCAGGACTGAATTTTTATGTTTTGGGGTTTGATGTCATGGTTGTGTTTTGTAGAAATCTACGATAGTTTTAATGAGTACAATAATTGCGGTAATGGTAATAAAGTGGTATGGGAATGATGTGAATAGGTCATAAATAAGGTGAGTAGTAAAACGTAGTGCTGAGGGTAGTAGGGGTAAGAGTTGGAATAGGTAGTATAATAATAATGGGATGCAAGATAGTATGAAGTAGAATGCTTCTGCAATAGGAAAATAGTATGTTGGAAGAATATAGTGTAATGTTGGTAGTATATTTAATGCGTAATGATAGTTCACTAATAATTTGATAAAGTGATAATATAGGTTGGTAATAATGCGATGTCATAGTGAAGTAATACGGTGTAGTATGGTGAGAGTGATGTGATGGATTGTTTTGTTAAAAAATGATATTATATTATACAGGTATTTTTTAAAAAATAATAATAGTCATATCAGGATTGTGGTAATATTTGTATATATAAATTTAGTGAAAGATAACAGTAAGGTCTGGACTGAATTTTTATGTTTTGGGGTTTGATGTCATGGTTGTGTTTTGTAGAAAACTACGATAGTTTTAATGAGTATAATAGTTGCGGTAATGGTAATAAAGTGGTATGGGAATGATATGAATAGGTTACAGGTAAGATAGGTAAGGTAACAAATTAATAGAATAAGATCGGGCGAGAACCAGAATAGGCGAGATAGTAATAGCAGGATACGACATAGTGTAGAGCAGAGTATTTCTACGATAGGGGAATGGTATGTTTGAGGGGTATAGTGTGGTAGTAGTGTAATTAGTGTGGTGAAGGTAATACATAGGAATAGGATGGTGAAGGTGAGGTAGCAGAGTGTTTTGCGAATAAATGAAAGTATTTTGCTAATAAATGAAAGTGCTTTTTTAAAAAATGAAAGTGCTTTGTTGAAAAATGAGAGCGTTTTGTTAAAAAATGATATTATATTATACAGGTATTTTTTAAAAAATAATAATAGTGATATCAGGATCGTGATAATATTTGTATATATAAATTTAGTGAAAGATAACAGTAAAGTCAGGACTGAATTTTTATGTTTTGGAGTTTGATGTCATGGTTGTGTTTTGTAGAAAGCTACGATAGTTTTAGTGAGTACAATAATTGCGGTAATGGCAATAAAGTGGTATGGGAATGATATGAATAGGTCATAAAGAAGGTGAGTAGCAAAACGTAGTGCTGAGGGTAGTAGGAGTAGGAATTTGAATAGATAGTATAGCAGTAATAGGGTGCAAGATAGTATGAAGCAAAGTGTCTCTGCGATAGGAGTATGATATGTTGAAAGGGTATGGTGTAGTATTAGTAGTAAAATTAGTGTGACGGCGATGAGGCATAGGAGTAGGATGGTGATGGTGAGGTAATAAAGTGTTTTGATAATTAGTGATATCATGTTATGTGTATGTTGTATATTGTAAAGAACAGTGATAGTGATGTCAGGATTGTGGTGTTTGTGTGGGGTGTGAGTTTAATGGAAGGTAACAGTAGGGCTAGGGTCATTTGTTTTTGGGGTTAGTGATTGCCCATCTTGGCAGCTTCAGGGCCACGCTTTGTGATAAGCTACAATAAC